GTTAATGTAGCTTATTGTTAAAGCAAAGCACTGAAAATGCTTAGAAGAGTAATTATACTCCATAAACACAAAGGTTTGGTCCTAGCCTTTTTATTAGTTGTTAGCAAAATTATACATGCAAGAATCACCACCCCTGTGAAAATGCCCTACAAATCATAAAGATATGAAGGAGCTGGTATCAAGCACACTAACTAGTAGCTCATGACACCTTGCTTAGCCACACCCCCACGGGATACAGCAGTAATCAAAATTAAGCAATAAACGAAAGTTTGACTAAGTTATGCAACATTACCAAGGGTTGGTAAATCTCGTGCCAGCCACCGCGGTCATACGAGTAACCCTAATTAATAAATTCCGGCGTAAAGAGTGTTAAAATTATTAACAAAATAAGATTAAGTCATATCTAAGTCGTAAAAAACAAAAGATATCGATAAAATCATAGACGAAAGTAATCTTAATAATTCTGAATACACCAAAACTAAGATTCAAACTGGGATTAGATACCCCACTATGCCTAGTCGTAAACACAGATATTTAACAACAAAAATTTTCGCCTGAGAACTACTAGCAATAGCTTAAAACTCAAAGGACTTGGCGGTGCTTTAAACCCACCTAGAGGAGCCTGTTCTATAATCGATAAACCCCGATAAACCTTACCCCTTCTAGCTAATTCAGCCTATATACCGCCATCTTCAGCAAACCCTATAAAGGAACAAAAGTAAGCACAATTATTACCATAAAAACGTTAGGTCAAGGTGTAGCCAATGAAGAGGAAAGAAATGGGCTACATTTTCTTCATTTAAAAGAATATATTACAGTAATCTCATTGAAAACAAGAGATCTTAAGGAGGATTTAGTAGTAAATTAAGAACAGAGAGCTTAATTGAATTAGGCCATAAAGCACGCACACACCGCCCGTCACCCTCCTCAAATATCTACTCTAATTTATTCAAATTACTATACTATGAGAGGAGACAAGTCGTAACAAGGTAAGCATACTGGAAAGTGTGCTTGGATAAACAAAGCATAGCTTAACACAAAGCATCCGGCTTACACCCGAAAGATTTCAAAATATTTGACTGCTTTGAACTAAAACTAGCCTACCCCCCACCCAAATCTAAGTATAATAGACATAATAAAATAAAACATTTACTCTCTAAAGTATAGGAGATAGAAATTTACTAACTAAAGCGCTATAGAGATAGTACCGCAAGGGAAAGATGAAAGAAAATTTAAAAGTACAAAATAGCATAGATTAAACCTTGTACCTTTTGCATAATGAATTAACTAGAAAACTTTGACAAAAAGAACTCAAGCCAAACCCCCCGAAACCAAACGAGCTACTTTTAAACAGCTAACAACTGAGCAAACTCGTCTATGTGGCAAAATAGTGAGAAGATTTAAAAGTAGAGGTGAAAAGCCTATCGAGCTTGGAGATAGCTGGTTATCCAAACAAGAATTTAAGTTCAACTTTAAACCTATCCCATAAAATCCAAAATTTAAATGAAAGTTTAAATGTTAACTTAAGGAGGGACAGCTCCTTAAATATGGATACTTCCTTAAGCAAAGGGTAAATAGTTTAACTACCATAGTAGGCCTAAAAGCAGCCATCAATTAAGAAAGCGTTCAAGCTCAACAAAAACTCACAATTATATTCCAAAAACAAAATCACCCCTTGCACAAAATATTGGATTAATCTATATATATATAGAAGAAATAATGTTAATATTAGTAACAAGAAATAATTTCTCCTCGCACAAGCCTAAGTTATAACTATAACCAATTAACAATTCTATAAAAAAACCATTTACAAGCTTATTATTATAAAAATTGTTAATCCAACCCAGGAGTGCGATAAGGAAAGACTAAAATAAGTAAAAGGAACTCGGCAAACACTAAACCCCGCCTGTTTACCAAAAACATCACCTCTAGCATTACAAGTATTAGAGGCACTGCCTGCCCAGTGACAATTAAGTTAAACGGCCGCGGTATTCTGACCGTGCAAAGGTAGCATAATCACTTGTTCCTTAAATAGGGACTTGTATGAACGGCTTGACGAGGGTTTAACTGTCTCTTACATATAGTCAGTGAAATTGACATCCCCGTGAAGAGGCGGGGATAAAACAATAAGACGAGAAGACCCTATGGAGCTTTAATCTATTAACCCACTTTATTAAAATAAACCAAACAGGAATAATAAAACAAACTATGGGTTAACAATTTTGGTTGGGGTGACCTCGGAGTAAAAATAAGCCTCCGAATGATATTAGCTTAGATTTACAAATCAAAGCCCATGTCATAAATTGACCCAGAAACATCTGATCAACGAACCAAGTTACCCTAGGGATAACAGCGCAATCCTATTAAAGAGTTCATATCGACAATAGGGTTTACGACCTCGATGTTGGATCAGGACCCCCAAATGGTGCAACCGCTATTAAAGGTTCGTTTGTTCAACGATTAAAGTCCTACGTGATCTGAGTTCAGACCGGAGCAATCCAGGTCGGTTTCTATCTATTATAAATTTCTCCCAGTACGAAAGGACAAGAGAAATTAGGCCTATAAGCCAATTACGCCTTAATAGTCAAGGAATGATATAATATAAATTCCTTAGCTATTAATAACTACCACCCAAGACAAGGGTTTGTTAAGGTGGCAGAGCCCGGTAATTGCATAAAACTTAAAACTTTACTATCAGAGGTTCAACTCCTCTCCTTAACATTCATGTACGCAATTAACTTCCTCATATTAATTATCCCTATACTCCTTGCTATAGCATTCCTCACCCTAGTAGAACGAAAACTCCTAGGATATATACAATCACGAAAAGGACCAAACATTGTAGGTCCTTATGGTCTATTACAACCAATAGCAGATGCATTAAAATTGTTTATTAAAGAACCCTTATACCCCTCAACATCATCAATCCTCTTATTTATTATCACCCCGTCTCTAGCTCTAACACTTGCACTATCCATATGAATTCCCATACCCATACCATATTCCCTTATTAATATAAACCTAGGGGCCTTATTTATTCTAGCCACATCAAGTCTAGCTGTATATTCTATTTTATGATCTGGATGAGCATCTAACTCCAAATATGCTTTATTCGGGGCTCTACGAGCCGTAGCCCAAACCATTTCATATGAAGTTACCCTTGCAATTATTATTCTATCCATTCTCCTAATAAATGGCTCATTCTCACTATCAACATTAATAATAACTCAAAAAAATATCTGATTAATTATACCCACCTGACCTCTAGCTATAATATGATTTGTGTCTACACTAGCAGAAACAAATCGAGCTCCCTTCGACTTAACAGAAGGGGAATCAGAACTAGTCTCAGGCTTCAACGTAGAGTACGCTGCAGGACCATTCGCACTATTTTTCATAGCAGAATACATAAACATCTTATTAATAAATGCCCTAACTACTACCATTTTCCTAAACTCCCTGCCAATCAACATACCCATAGAAATACATACAACAAACTTCATAACAAAAACACTAATGCTAACTACCTTATTTCTATGAATCCGTGCCTCATACCCACGATTCCGTTATGATCAACTCATACATTTACTATGAAAAAATTTCCTCCCACTAACTCTAGCCCTATGCATATGACACATCTCTATACCAATTTTCCTATGCAGCATCCCCCCTCAATCAATCTAGAAATATGTCTGAAAAAAGAGTTACTTTGATAGAGTAAAACATAGAGGTTTAAACCCTCTTATTTCTAGAACAATAGGAATTGAACCTAACCTAAAGAGATCAAAACTCCTCGTGCAACCTTTACACTATATTCTACTAGTAAGGTCAGCTAAAGAAGCTATCGGGCCCATACCCCGAAAATGTTGGTCTAACCCTTCCCGTACTAATTAACATCGTACTAATAACAACCATCTACACCACACTAGCTATAGGCACTTTAATTACCCTGATCAGCTCTCATTGACTACTAATATGAGTAGGTCTAGAATTAAGTATATTATCTATAATCCCAATTCTAATAAACAAAACTAACCCACGATCAACAGAAGCCGCCACAAAATATTTCCTCACACAAGCAACTGCATCTATACTCTTACTATTAGCCACCATCATAACAATAATCTATTCAGGACAATGATCCATTATTTATACAAATAACCAAACAATTACATTTACCTTGACCTTATCACTAATCATAAAACTAGGTCTTGCACCATTCCACTTATGAGTAACAGAAGTAACACAAGGCACTCCCTTACTACAAGGCATGATCTTACTTACATGACAAAAAATCGCCCCATTATCAATCCTAATCCAGATTTCACCAACAATCAACACACATTTAATCCTAACATCCGCACTACTATCAGCACTATTAGGCGGATGAGGAGGCCTAAATCAAACCCAACTACGTAAAATTCTAGCATACTCATCAATTGCTCACATGGGATGAATATTAGTAGTAATTAATTCTAACCCTTCAATCTCTCTATTTAACCTAATTATCTATATTACCCTAACCATCCCATTATTCATTATATTTTACACAAACAATAACCTCTGCACATTATCATTATCACACGTATGAAGTACTACCCCTCCTATCATCATTATTATTTTAATAAACTTATTATCCCTAGGAGGACTACCGCCTCTAATAGGATTCTCTCCTAAATGAACAATTATTCAAGAATTAATAAAAAATAATAACATCATAATCCCTACATTAATAACAATAATAGCCCTTCTCAACTTGTACTTTTACTTACGACTAATATACTCAACAACCTTAACATTATTCCCATCAACAAACAATACGAAAACCAAATGACACTTTCATAATAACAAAACAACAATAATTGTATCACCACTAACCACATTATCAACTATAGCACTCCCATTAACCCCACTTCTAATTACACTAAACTAGGAAATTAGGTTAATCTAGACCAAAAGCCTTCAAAGCTTTAAGTAAATAAATCACTATTTATTTCCTGTTAAGGACTGCAAATATACCAACCTGCATCACCTGTATGCAAAACAAACGCTTTAATTAAGCTAAGCCCTTACCTAGGTTGATGGGACATAAACCCACGAAATTTTAGTTAACAGCTAAATACCCTAGTCAACTGGCTTCAACCTACTTCTCCCGCCCTAAAAAGAAAAAAGGAGGGCGGGAGAAGCCCCGGCAGGTTTGAAGCTGCTCCTTTGAATTTGCAATTCAATATGAATAATCACCTCAGAGCTTGTTGGTAGAAAAAGGGTTACTACCTTTATGTTTAGATTTACAGTCTAATGCTTACCTCAGCCATTCTACCTTTACTTATGTTAATTAATCGATGATTATTTTCAACCAACCATAAAGATATCGGTACTTTGTATCTTTTATTTGGTGCCTGAGCTGGTATAGTTGGAACCGCCCTAAGCTTGTTGATTCGAGCAGAACTAGGTCAACCAGGAACATTGTTAGGAGATGATCAGATCTATAATGTTATTGTAACAGCCCATGCTTTTGTAATAATTTTTTTCATAGTTATACCTATTATGATTGGGGGTTTTGGCAATTGACTAGTCCCATTGATAATTGGAGCCCCTGATATAGCTTTCCCACGAATAAACAATATAAGCTTTTGACTACTACCTCCTTCATTCTTACTACTTCTAGCCTCTTCAATAGTAGAAGCAGGGGCTGGTACAGGATGAACCGTCTATCCTCCCCTTGCTGGAAACCTTGCCCATGCAGGAGCATCTGTCGACTTAACAATTTTCTCTTTACATTTAGCTGGAGTTTCCTCAATTTTAGGAGCCATTAATTTTATTACAACTATTATTAATATAAAGCCACCTGCGATATCCCAATACCAAACCCCTTTGTTTGTATGATCTGTATTAATCACAGCAGTACTACTTCTTCTATCTCTTCCCGTATTAGCTGCTGGGATTACAATATTACTAACAGACCGAAACCTAAATACAACCTTCTTTGATCCTGCCGGTGGAGGAGACCCAATTCTTTACCAACACTTATTTTGATTTTTTGGTCACCCTGAAGTTTATATCTTAATTCTACCTGGCTTTGGGATAATTTCTCATATTGTGACTTATTACTCAGGGAAAAAAGAACCTTTTGGTTATATAGGCATGGTCTGAGCAATAATATCAATTGGGTTTTTAGGATTTATTGTATGAGCACACCACATATTCACCGTAGGTATAGACGTTGACACACGAGCATACTTTACATCAGCTACTATAATTATTGCTATTCCTACTGGCGTAAAAGTCTTTAGTTGACTAGCAACACTTCACGGAGGTAATATTAAGTGATCCCCAGCTATATTATGAGCCCTTGGTTTTATTTTCCTATTCACAGTAGGGGGGCTTACAGGAATCGTCCTTGCTAACTCTTCATTAGACATTGTACTTCACGATACATACTATGTAGTAGCACATTTTCATTATGTGTTATCTATAGGTGCTGTATTCGCCATCATAGGAGGATTTGTTCACTGATTCCCTTTATTCTCAGGATACACTCTAGATCCCACATGAGCCAAAATCCACTTTTTCATTATATTTGCAGGAGTAAACATTACATTTTTTCCTCAACATTTCCTAGGTTTGTCCGGAATACCACGACGATACTCAGATTATCCAGACGCTTATACACTATGAAACACAATCTCTTCAATAGGATCATTTATCTCTTTAACCGCAGTAATAGTGATAATCTTCATGGTTTGAGAAGCATTCGCCTCTAAACGAGAGGTCTTAGTAGCTGAACTTACTACAACTAACCTAGAGTGACTTCATGGATGCCCCCCACCTTATCATACATTTGAAGAACCAACATATATTAAAACCTTATAACAAGAAAGGAAGGAATTGAACCCTCAAAAGCTAGTTTCAAGCCAACCCCATATCCTCTATGACTTTCTTTACGGAGTGTAGATATTAGTAAAAATATTACATAACTTTGTCAAAGTTAAATTACTGGTTAATCCCTGTATATCTTTATGGCTTATCCTTATCAACTAGGTTTTCAAGACGCTACATCCCCTATTATAGAAGAACTACTTCACTTTCACGATCACACCTTAATGATCGTATTTCTAATCAGTACATTAATTTTATATCTTATCTCTCTTATACTAACAACAAAATTAACACACACTAGCACAATAGATGCTCAAGAAGTAGAAACAATTTGAACCATCCTGCCTGCTATTATCTTAATTATAATTGCACTGCCTTCTCTACGAATTTTATATATAATAGACGAAGTGAACAACCCTTCTTTGACAATTAAAACTATAGGGCATCAATGATACTGAAGCTACGAATATACAGACTATGAAGACCTAAATTTTGATTCATATATGATCCCTACAACAGACTTAAAACCAGGTGAACTCCGGCTACTTGAAGTTGACAATCGATTAGTATTACCAATAGAAATACCAATTCGTATATTAATCTCTTCAGAAGACGTACTGCACTCATGAGCTGTACCATCCTTAGGTTTAAAAACTGACGCAATTCCAGGACGACTAAATCAAACAATCTTAACAGCAACCCGCCCTGGTTTATTCTATGGACAATGCTCAGAAATTTGCGGTTCTAATCATAGCTTTATGCCTGTTGTAATTGAAATAGTCCCTCTAAAAACATTCGAAAACTGATGCTCCTCTATGCTATAAGCCATTATGAAGCTATATCAGCATTAACCTTTTAAGTTAAAGAAAGGGAATTATTATTCTCCATAATGAATGCCCCAACTAGACACATCCACATGATCAATTGTAATTATATCAATAATACTAACACTATTTATTATCTTCCAATTGAAAACTCTCACACACCAATTTCCAACCAACATCCAACCCACCTACTCAAAACAAACAAAACAAAAAACACCTTGAGAAAAAAAATGAACGAAAATTTATTCGCCTCTTTTATAACACCTACTTTACTAGGACTACCTATTGTTACTTTCATTATTATACTTCCATCTATTCTGTTTCCTAGTCCTAAACGACTAATTAATAATCGGATTATCACAACTCAACAATGATTAATCAAATTAATTTTGAAACAAATAATATTAATTCATAATACTAAAGGACGCTCATGATCCTTAATACTAACAACACTCATTCTATTTATTAGTACAACCAATTTATTAGGACTCCTACCCCATTCTTTTACCCCTACAACACAATTATCCATAAACCTAGCAATGGCAATCCCCCTATGGGCTGGAACCGTAATTTTAGGGTTTCGCTATAAAACAAAAATATCCTTAGCACATTTCCTCCCCCAAGGAACACCTATTATTCTCATCCCTATACTAGTAATTATTGAAACTATTAGTCTATTTATTCAACCCGTAGCTCTAGCAGTCCGTTTAACTGCAAACATCACTGCAGGTCACCTATTAATTCACTTAATTGGAGGAGCTACTTCTACCCTACTCTCCATCAGCCCCCCAACTGCCCTAATAACATTTATTATTCTCTTATTACTTACAATCCTTGAATTTGCTGTAGCACTAATCCAAGCTTATGTATTCACTTTATTAGTTAGTCTTTACTTACACGATAACACCTAATGACTCACCAAACACATGCATATCACATAGTTAATCCTAGTCCTTGACCCTTAACAGGAGCATTATCAGCATTACTACTTACCTCCGGGCTCATCATATGATTTCACTTCAACTCTATAATTCTACTTACTTTAAGTATATTCACAAACATTTTAACCATATATCAATGATGACGTGATGTAGTGCGAGAAGGTACATACCAAGGACATCATACATCAATTGTACAAAAAGGTTTACGATATGGAATAATTCTATTCATTATCTCAGAGGTATTCTTTTTCTCTGGCTTCTTCTGAGCTTTCTACCACTCCAGCCTAGCACCCACTCCCGAACTAGGAGGACATTGACCCCCTACGGGAATTAACCCTCTCGACCCTTTAGAAGTACCATTACTAAATACATCCGTCTTATTAGCCTCAGGCGTTTCAATTACCTGAGCCCATCACAGTTTAATAGAAGGTAATCGAAAACATATAATCCAAGCTCTTACAATTACAATTACTTTAGGATTATACTTTACTTTACTTCAAGTGTCAGAATACTTTGAAGCCTCTTTTTCCATCTCTGATGGTATTTACGGATCAACCTTTTTTGTTGCTACAGGATTCCACGGATTACATGTAATTATCGGATCAACTTTCCTATTAACATGCTTACTACGACAACTTTACTACCACTTCACATCTAAACACCACTTCGGATTTGAAGCCGCAGCTTGGTATTGACACTTCGTAGATGTAGTATGACTATTCCTATATGTATCAATCTACTGATGAGGATCATACTTTCTTAGTATAATTAGTACTGCTGACTTCCAATCAACAAGACTCGTAATAACCACGAGAGAAAGTAATTAACATTATTATATCAATTATAGCTAACTACTTATTAACCACTCTCCTCATCACTATTGCATTCTGACTTCCTCAACTCAACATCTATACGGAAAAAACTAGCCCTTATGAATGTGGCTTTGACCCGACAGAAATCACACGTCTACCATTCTCCATAAAATTTTTTCTAATTGCTATTACCTTTCTTTTATTCGACCTAGAAATTGCACTACTCCTCCCTCTCCCTTGAGCATTCCAATCAACAAATCTCAACACAACACTGTGAGTTTCTATTGCACTAATCTTAATTTTATCATTAGGCTTAACTTATGAATGATTACAAAAAGGCCTAGAATGAACAGAATAAGGTAGTTAGTTTAACCAAAACAAATGATTTCGACTCATTAGATTATGATAATCTCATAACTGCCAAAATGACTTCTACTCTATTTAATATTATAACAGCCTTTATCATCTCGTTTATAGGAACAATAATTTACCGATCACATATAATATCCTCTTTATTATGCCTAGAAGCTATAATATTATCAATATTCGTCTTAGGAACAATTACAATATTAAATCTCCACTATATATCCTCACTTCCCTTCCCAGTCACCCTACTAGTATTTGCCGCTTGCGAAGCAGCTGTAGGTCTAGCTCTCCTAGTAATAATTTCAAACACATACGGCTTCGATTATGTACAAAACCTAAACATATTGCAATGTTAAAAATTATTATCCCAACAATCATACTTATCCCTACTACCTGATTATCCAAAGGTCCCATAATATGAATTAACTCCACATCATACAGTCTTATAATTGCACTAGTCAGTTTAATCTACTTAAACAAACTTGACATCACTAATATAAATTATTCCTCAAATATATCCTCCGACTCTTTATCATCACCACTGCTAGCCTTAACTACATGACTCTTACCTCTAATAATCATTGCAAGCCAACATCACATAAAAAAAGAAACAGAAGTACGAAAAAAACTATATATTTGCCTATTAATCTCACTCCAAGTATCCCTTATTCTCACTTTCTTAGCAACAGAAATAATTCTATTTTATATTTTATTCGAAACCACACTTATTCCCACACTTATCATTATTACACGCTGAGGTAATCAATCAGAACGAATAAAAGCAGGCATATATTTCCTATTCTATACACTATTTGGTTCCCTTCCTTTATTAATTACTCTAATCTATATGCAAAATCAACTAGGAACATTAAATTTCTTATTATTTAATTACAACAACCATGCACTATCCCCAACCTGATCCAACAATTTAATATGATTAGCATGCATTATAGCATTTATAATCAAACTCCCCCTGTACGGACTCCATTTATGACTACCTAAAGCACATGTAGAAGCACCCATTGCAGGATCAATAGTACTTGCAGCCATCTTACTAAAACTAGGAGGATATGGCATAATGCGAATTTCACAAATACTAGACCCACTAACAAATTATATAGCATACCCTTTTATTATATTGTCACTATGAGGAATAATTATAACAAGCTCCATTTGTATACGCCAAACAGATCTAAAATCATTAATTGCTTATTCATCTGTAAGCCACATAGCTCTTGTAATTACCGCTATTATAATTCAAACCCCATGAAGTTTCATAGGTGCCACTTCCCTTATAATCGCTCACGGCCTTACCTCCTCTCTACTATTCTGTTTAGCCAACACCAATTATGAACGAATACACAGCCGAACACTACTACTAGCTCGAGGCCTACAAATATTATTCCCACTAATAGGCTTATGATGAATCATTGCAAGCCTCACTAATCTAGCCCTCCCACCAACCATTAATTTAATCGGGGAATTACTAATTATTATATCAACTTTCTCATGATGTCAAATCACAATTATCCTAACAGGAACAAATATTCTAATCACCGCTTTATACTCCTTATTTATATTAACCTCCACACAACGAGGAAAACTGCCATTTCATATTCACAATATACCTCCAACTTTTACACGAGAAAATATTTTAATATGTATACATATCATCCCCTTATTATTACTAACCCTTAACCCTAAATTCATTCTAGGCAACCTGTATTGTAATTATAGTTTAACTAAAACATTAGATTGTGAATCTGATATTAGAAGAATAGAAGCTTCTTATTTACCAACTAAAAATTAAAGAAAGAATACTGGAACTGCTAATTCCACCTTACCATAATTAACCTTATGGCTTTCTTAACTTTTATAGGATAGAAGTATTCCATTGGTCTTAGGAACCAAACAATTGGTGCAACTCCAAATAAAAGTAATTAACTTAACTACATCCATATTCATATTAACCTTAATACTCCTTATATTCCCAATTCTTCTACCATCAATAAACTCTTACATAAAAATGCCTTACCCTAACTATGTAAAAACTACCATCTCCTTATGCACTTTATTAAGCTTAATTACAACACTCACTTTATTTTACTCTAACCATGAATCCATAGCTTCAAGCTGAAATTGATTAAATATTCAAACGCTACACCTAAATATTGACTTCAAACTAGATTACTTCTCAATCCTCTTTATATCCGTCGCATTATTCGTCACATGATCCATTATAGAATTCTCCTTATGATATATACACTCCGACCCAAACATAGACAAGTTCTTTAAATACCTACTATTATTTTTAATTACTATAATAATTTTAATTACAGCAAACAACCTATTTCAATTATTCATTGGCTGAGAAGGAGTAGGGATCATATCTTTCTTACTAATTGGATGATGACACGGACGATCTGATGCTAACACAGCAGCAATACAAGCAGTATTATACAATCGAATTGGTGATGTAGGATTCATTATATCTATAACATGATTTCTTATTAATTCCAACTCATGAGAATTACAACAAATCTTCATTACACAAGACAAACAATATCTTTTACCACTAATAGGACTACTACTAGCCGCAACCGGAAAATCAGCTCAATTCGGCCTCCACCCTTGACTACCATCAGCCATAGAAGGTCCCACCCCTGTATCAGCATTACTTCACTCAAGTACAATAGTTGTAGCAGGAATCTTCCTATTAGTCCGATTTTACCCTCTAACACAAAATAATCAAACTTTCCAAACAATATGTTTATGCACAGGCGCCCTAACAACACTTTTCACAGCAATCTGTGCTCTAACACAAAACGATATTAAGAAAATTGTAGCCTTTTCTACTTCAAGCCAACTAGGATTAATAATAGTTACCATTGGAATTAACCAACCACATCTAGCATTCCTGCACATCTGCACTCACGCCTTTTTCAAAGCAATATTATTTCTATGCTCTGGCTCAATCATCCACAACCTTAATGACGAACAAGACATTCGAAAAATAGGAGGATTATATAAAATTTTACCAATCACATCCTCATCACTTATAATCGGAAGCTTAGCCTTAACAGGTATACCATTTCTCACAGGATTTTATTCCAAAGACCTAATCATCGAATCCGTAACAACGTCGTATACAAACGCCTGAGCCCTAACCATTACACTAATCGCCACATCAATAACTGCTGTATATAGTACACGAATTATCTTCTTCGCCCTAATAAACTATCCACGATCGATTCTTCCACATAATATAAATGAAAACAATTTCCTAATAACCAACCCCATCAAGCGACTAGCATGAGGAAGTATTTTAGCCGGCTTCCTAATTACTCTTAACTCCCCCATTATTAATACCCCTCAAATAACAATACCTTTCACAATAAAACTATCAGCAGCCTTAGTGACAATCTTAGGATTTACAATTGCAATAGAACTAAATATAATAACTAAACACCTAAAAATAGATTACTCATCTAAACACTTTAACTTTTCAAATTCACTCGGCTATTATCCTACAACAATACACCGAAACCCGCCACTTTTTAACCTCACTATAAGCCAAAATCTAGCATCATCTATAATTGATTCTATTTGACTAGAAAAATCAACCCCTAAATTTATTTCTAACATTCAAATAAAAGCATCAACATTAACTTCTACTCAAGCAGGCCTACTAAAATTCTATTTCCTATCATTCCTCATTTCTATAATACTAGCCCTTACACTTACTATCTAATTACCACGAGTAATCTCAAGAACAATAAAAATACAAGTAAACAAAGATCAACCAGCTACAAACATTAATCAATAATTATAACTGTAAATAGCAGCTACACCAGCAGGATCTTCACTAAAAAATCCCATATTCTCCCCCTCCGCATCATAAATCACCCACTCACCAGCACCATAATAATCAACTAAAACCTCAACATGCTCATACTTCACTCATCAACATAATAATAATAACTCAAATAACAACCCTAAAACCAAAGAAACTCAAATAATAATATTAGATACCCATGTCTCAGGATACTGCTCCGTAGCCATCGCAGTGGTATAAGCAAACACAACTATCATCCCACCTAAATAAACTAAAAACACTACTAACCCTAAAAATGACCCACCACAACTTAAAATAATCCCACACCCAACACCACCACCAACAACTAAAGCCAGTCCTCCATAAATTGGAGATGGTTTAACAGACACCCCAATAAGCCCAATAATAAAAATAATACTAAGAATATAAACAATATTTAAAATCATAATTCCTACATGGAGTCTAACCACGACTAATGATATGAAAAACCATCGTTGTAATTCAACTATAGAAACCCATTAATGACCATCATACGAAAATCCCATCCCTTAATTAAAATTATTAACCACTCATTCATTGACTTACCAGCTCCTTCCAATATCTCAACATGATGAAACTTCGGTTCCTTACTAGGCCTATGCCTCATACTACAAATCATCACAGGATTATTCTTAGCTATACATTACACTGCAGACACTACTACAGCCTTCTCATCAGTTACTCATATCTGCCGAGACGTAAATTACGGCTGACTAATCCGTTACGCACACGCCAACGGAGCATCTATATTTTTCATTTTCCTCTACTTCCACATCGGACGAGGCATTTATTACGGATCTTATTTATTTCTAGAAACATGAAACATTGGGGTTATCCTTTTATTTGCAGTAATAGCCACCGCTTTCATAGGATATGTACTCCCCTGAGGACAAATATCATTCTGAGGAGCAACAGTAATTACAAACCTTCTATCAGCCATTCCTTACATCGGCCCTATATTAGTTGAATGAATCTGAGGAGGATTTTCAGTAGATAAAGCAACCTTATCCCGATTTTTCGCTTTCCACTTCATCCTCCCATTTATTATTACAGCGATAGTAATAATCCACCTTCTATTTTTACACGAAACAGGATCCAATAATCCCTCAGGATTAAATTCCGATGCCGACAAAATCCCATTTCACCCTTACTACACAATCAAAGATATCCTAGGTTTATTACTTATAATCCTGACAATAATAATCCTAATTCTATTCTCACCAGACCTGCTAGGGGACCCAGACAACTACACCCCAGCTAATCCCCTTAACACACCCCCACATATCAAACCAGAATGATACTTCCTATTCGCATATGCAATTCTACGCTCAATCCCCAATAAACTAGGAGGAGTCTTAGCACTATTACTCTCAATTATAATCCTCATATTATTCCCAATCCTACATACATCTAAACAACGCAGCATATCATTCCGACCCATCAGCCAATGCCTTCTATGAGCCTTAGTAGCCAACTTTATAATCCTCACATGAATCGGAGGGCAACCAGTAGAACATCCCTACATCACAATTGGTCAACTAGCATCAATCTCCTACTTCTGTATTATCTTAATCCTCATACCCATTACAAGTCTCATAGAAAACAAACTACTCAAATGAAGAGCCTTAGTAGTATAATAATTACATTGGTCTTGTAAACCAAAAATGGAGCACCACCCTCCCTAAGACATCATATTTCAAGAAAGAAGCAAACAGCCACACCATCAGTACCCAAAACTGAAATTCTATATAAACTATTTCTTGACCACTAAAACACCTATAACTATGTACATCGTGCATTTATGCACCTCCCCATCAATATATGCAAGAGTACATATATGTATAATAGTACATAGACCATTATATGTTTAATCAACATTAAATTCTCTGCCCCATGCATATAAGCATGTACTACAAACTAAGTCGTGCATAAGACATTTCCTGTATAATCCAAAAACCTGTTAATCAATACGAATATTAAGCTCAATCAAACATTAATGAAACTCAATAAACTATGCGTAATACGGACATTAGTCCATTCTATTAAATTAATTCTCATCCATACGCCTATCACTTTCCCTTATAACTCTATTAATCACCATCCTCCGAGAAACCATCAACCCGCCAAACAGGTGTCCCTTATTCTCGCTCCGGGCCCATCAAATGTGGGGGTAGCTATAATGAAACTTTATCAGACATCTGGTTCTTTCTTCAGGGTCATAAAAAGCTATTCGCTCATTCGTTCCTCTTAAATAAGACATCTCGATGAAATTGGGTCTACTGGTAAGAAACCATCAACGTCTCTAATTGTATACATTTGGTATCTATTTAATTTTAGGGATGCAATCACTCAGCATAGCCGTCAAGGCATGAACGCTTCCAATTCAATTGTAGTCGGACTTATTAGTCAGTACCCTTGGCCCACATAATAAAAATCTCGTAATGCATTCTTTTAATGCTAGAAGGACATAAATAAATTTCACGATACACACACGTACACACACGTACACACACGTACACACACGTACACACACGTACACACACGTACACACACGTACACACACGTACACACACGTACACGTACACGTACACGTACACACGTACGTACACGTACACGTACACACGTACGTACACGTACACGTACACACGTACGTACACACACGCGCGTATTGAAATACCAATAGGTATCTTTTAACAAACCCCCCTTACCCCCCGTAAAAATTACAAGTATAATACATAGGCTTTAAGGCCTATGCAATGCACCCCGTTATCTTGCCAAACCCCAAAAACAAGAAACAATAGATGCAAAAAATGTAACATTTCACGTTCTCTACCTAATATTATTATCATAGGGTGCAAAATTCACAGAGTGTAAAAACAAAATATACCCGCATGTCAGTACAACATGTAGCAAAATTTTCATTGAACAATTTATAGCCGGATGTCCCAACAAACAAAATCACCCCCAAAACATCTGTATTTAAAGGG